TTCTTATTCCATTTCCATTCCAATCAATTCAAGAACGAAAGAACGAACTAATGCCCCCTTCCGGTGTCTCGATTGAAATACCTATTAATGGTATTTTTCATAGAAATAGTATTTTTGCTTATTTCGATGATCCTCAATACAGAAGACAGAGTTCAGGAATTACTAAATATAGAACTATCGGAATTCATTCCATTTTTCAAAAAGAAGATTTAATTGAGTATCGAGGAATCAAAGAATTAAAGCCAAAATACCAAATCAAAGTAGATCAATTTTTTTTTATTCCCGAAGAAGTGCATATTTTACCCGAATCTTCTTCCATAATGGTACGGAATAATAGTCTCGTTGGAATAGGAACACCAATCACTTTAAATATAAGAAGTCGAGTAGGTGGATTGGTCCGATTAGAAAAGAAAAAAAAAAAAATTGAATTAAAAATATTTTCTGGAAATATCCATTTTCCCGGAGAGATGGATAAGATATCCCGACACAGTGCCATCTTGATACCACCCGGAACGGTAAAAAAAAAATTCAAGGAATCCAAAAAGAGGAACAATTGGATCTATGTCCAATGGATCGCAACTACCAAAAAAAAGTATTTTGTTTTGGTTCGACCTGTAATTCTATATGAAATACCGGACAGTATCAATTTTGTAAAACTTTTTCCCCAAGATCTGTTCCAGGAAAGGGATAATCTGGAACTTAAAGTTCTCAATTATATTCTTTATGGAAATGGAAAATCCATTCGTGGAATTTCCGACACAAGGATTCAATTAGTTCGGACTTGTTTAGTCTTGAATTGGGATCAAGACAAAAAAAGTTCTTCTATTGAGGAGGCCTTCGCTTCCTTTGTTGAAGTGAGTACAAATGGTTTGATTGAGTATTTCCTAAGAATTGACTTAGTGAAATCTCATACTTCATATATCAGAAAAAGGAATGACCCGTCTGGTTTAGGATTGATCTCGGATAATGAATCCGATCGGATCAATATCAATCCATTTTTTTCTATTCATTCCAAGGAAAAAATTCAACAATCACTTAGCCAAAATCATGGAACTATTCGTATGTTGTTGAATAGAAATAAGGAATCCCGATCTTGGATAATTTTGTCATCATCTAATTGTTTTCAAATGAGACCATTCAACAACGTAAAATATCACAATGGGATAAAAAAAGAAATTAATAACTTAAAAAGGGATCCTCTAATTAATTCGTTAGGCCCTTTAGGAATAGCCCTTCAAATTGCAAATTTTTATTCACTTTACCATTTAATAACTCATAATCAGATCTCAATAACTAAAAATTTGCAATTTGACAAATTAAAGAAAACTTTTGAAGTAATTAAATATTATTTAATGGACGAAAACGAGAAAATTTTTAAACCCGATCTATACAGTAACATTGTTTTAAATCCATTCCATTTGAATTGGTCTTTTCTCCATCCTAATTATTGTGAAAAAACGTTTACAATAATTAGTCTTGGACAATTTATTTGTGAAAATATATGTATAGCTCAAACGAAAAATAGACCACATCTAAAACTAAAATCGGGTCAAGTTCTAACTGTTCAAATGGATTCTGTAATAATAAGATCGGCTAACCCTTATTTGGCGACTCCAGGAGCAACCATTCATGGCCATTATGGAGAAATCCTTTATGAAGGAGATATATTAGTTACATTTATATATGAAAAATCGAGATCCGGTGATATAACACAAGGTCTTCCAAAAGTGGAACAAATATTAGAAATACGTTCGATTGATTCAATATCAATGAATCTAGAAAAAAGAATTGATGTTTGGAACGAGTGTATAACAAGAATTCTCGGCATTCCTTGGGGATTCTTGATTGGTGCTGAGCTAACTATAGCGCAAAGTCGTATTTCTTTGGTTAATAAAATCCAAAAGGTTTATCGATCCCAGGGAGTACACATCCATAATAGACATATCGAAATTATTGTGCGTCAAATAACATCCAAAGTCTTGGTTTCAGAAGATGGAATGTCTAATGTATTTTCACCCGGCGAACTTATTGGATTATTGCGAGCCGAACGAACGGGGCGTGCCCTGGAAGAAGCGATTTGTTACCGAGCTTTATTATTGGGAATAACAAAAACATCTCTGAATACTCAAAGTTTCATATCCGAAGCGAGTTTTCAAGAAACTGCTCGAGTTTTAGCAAAAGCCGCTCTTCGGGGTCGTATCGATTGGTTGAAAGGTCTTAAAGAGAATGTTGTTTTAGGGGGAATGATACCTGTTGGTACGGGATTCAAAAGAATAATGCACCGTTCACGGTCAAGGCAACATAACAAGATTACCTTGGAAAAAAAATCAAATAATTTATTCGAAGTAGAAATTAGAAATCTTTTGTTCCATCACAAAAAATTATTTGATTTTTTTCATTAGAAATTGGGGATTTAATGCTTCCTAAAAGCAGATTAGATTCACCCCTTTAAATGCAATTATTTGATTTGGTAATTCAAGTATAATAAATATGAATACTAAATAGAAAAAAAAAAAAGAATAGCTTGATTATGTATTAACAGACAATTTTTGATAAAAGAGAAGGTTCCATCGGAACAATTATTTATTTATATTTCAGGATACCTGGTCTCTTTTTTTTTTATTTTTTTTTTTTACAAAAAAAAGTGTGGGGATAAATGACAAAAAGATATTGGAACATAACTTTTGAAGAGATGATGGAAGCAGGAGTTCATTTTGGCCATGATACTAGGAAATGGAATCCTCGAATGGCACCTTATATATCCGCAAAGCGTAAGGGTATTCATATTATAAATCTTACTCGAACTGCTCGTTTTTTATCAGAAGCTTGTGATTTGGTTTTTGATGCAGCAAGCAGAGGAAAACAATTCTTAATTGTAGGTACCAAAAAAAAAGCAGCCGATTCAGTAACACGGGCTGCAATAAGAGCTCGGTGTCATTATGTTAATAAAAAATGGCTCGGCGGTATGTTAACGAATTGGTATACTACAGAAACGAGACTTCGTAAGTTTAGGGACTTGAGAACGGAGCAAAAGATGGGTAAACTCAACAGTCTTCCAAAAAGAGATGCCGCTGTGTTGAAGAGACAATTATCTCATTTAGAAACATATCTGGGCGGCATAAAATATATGACAGGGTTACCTGATATTGTAATAATCGTTGATCAGCAAGAAGAATATACGGCTCTTCGAGAATGTATCACTTTGGGAATTCCAACGATTTGTTTAATTGATACAAATTGTGACCCCGATCTCGCAGATATTTCGATTCCAGCTAATGATGATGCTATAGCTTCAATCCGATTAATTCTTAACAAATTAGTTTTTGCTATTTGTGAAGGTCGTTCTAGCTATATACAAAATTTTTGATTAATAATAAGATAAAAAGAACAAACAGAAATATTATGTGATTAGTAGGTATTCAAAATAGAAAATGAAAGTAAAAAAGAAAATGGTTGAATCAAAATAATTCCCTTTCAAGTTATATTTTTTTATTTTAGAGGGCAGGGCAATATGAATGTTCTATTATGTTCCATCAACACATTAAACAGATTATATGATATATCCGCTGTGGAAGTAGGTCAACATTTCTATTGGCAAATAGGGGATTTTCAAGTGCATGCTCAAGTACTTATTACTTCTTGGGTTGTAATTGGGATCCTATTAATTTCAACCATTCTAGTTGTTCGAAATCCGCAAACTATTCCCACGTCCGGTCAGAATTTCTTTGAATATGTCCTTGAATTCATTCGAGACGTGAGCAAAACTCAGATTGGAGAAGAATATGGTCCGTGGGTTCCATTTATTGGAACTCTGTTTTTATTTATTTTTGTTTCAAATTGGTCAGGGGCTCTTTTGCCTTGGAAAATTATAAAGTTACCTCATGGAGAGTTAGCTGCACCCACAAATGATATAAATACTACTGTTGCATTAGCTTTACTTACGTCAGTAGCATATTTCTATGCGGGTATTTCAAAAAAAGGGTTGGCTTATTTTGGTAAATACATCAAACCAACTCCAATCCTTTTACCGATTAACATTTTAGAAGATTTTACAAAACCCTTATCACTTAGTTTTCGACTTTTCGGAAATATATTAGCTGATGAATTAGTAGTTGTTGTTCTTGTTTCGTTAGTACCTTTAGTAGTTCCTATACCTGTTATGTTCCTTGGATTATTTACAAGTGGGATTCAAGCTCTTATTTTTGCTACTTTGGCTGCGGCTTATATAGGTGAATCCATGGAAGGGCATCATTGAATAGTTATTGAAATAGTCTTTTTTTTAGTTTAGCCCGCCGCAAAGTATGTGCGGCTCACGATAATCTACTTAAAGGAACAGGAATATAAAAATAGGAAAAAGATCTTTTAGATAGATCTCTTTCCTATTTTTCCTAAAAATACTCTTTGTTTGACCAAATTTGTATTTTACTCCAAGGAAGATTCTTTTTTTTTTATTATTTTGTTCATTCAATTAGAACTATTTAAATCTTTTTATTAGATTCTAAAATTTTAAAATTTATTAGTATATTAATTACTTACTATTAGATTAGCAACTAAAATTTTGGATGATAGATATCTACGTTTACGACAGGTGATTAAAACAAAAGATGTTATATAGAACTAGAACAGATTTCCATTTCATTCATTCACATTCAATGATTGACCAAAGTATAATTTATTTTCATAAATCTAAAATCACATTTAGATCACTTAAATTCTTATATTTCGATGTAAAAATTCAGTCTAACGAATTGATTTTCGATTAATTCTATCCATATGGGATAATAATGAATAAAAGAAAGAAAGGCCTTTCAAAAAATATGGAGATAAAAAAAAAATAGGGTAGGGGGTCGAACTAAGTGTATATCTAATCTATAATCTAATCGCTATAAGACAACTCTTTCTTTTTTGGTGGTTTCAAAGAATGATTCTCGAATCCGATTTAATCTAAGACACAACTAATTGGTTTACGGTATGGAAGAAACACATGTATATGTCATATTAGATATTCACTAGTTATATATGACTATATATCTAAATTTGTCCTGCTACTACTCTAAATTTAGATGGGGATTCAAAAAACAAAGCCCTTCCATTTCATCTCTTGTAATTATGAATTGAATATTGAATGACTAAAAAAATAAATATCGAAGTAATTTGGTTTTGTAATTTTGAATTACACTTCGACTAGATCAAGATAAATATGAAGAATGAAATAATTAAGTCAGAATTTCTTGGTTGATTATATTATTAACTATTTCTTTTCTTTATTTTATTTGGAATAGGAGAAACTTATCATGAATCCACTGATTTCTGCTGCTTCTGTTATTGCTGCTGGATTGGCCGTCGGGCTTGCTTCTATTGGACCTGGAATTGGTCAAGGCACAGCTGCAGGGCAAGCTGTAGAAGGGATTGCGCGACAACCGGAAGCAGAGGACAAAATACGGGGTACTTTATTACTTAGTCTGGCTTTTATGGAAGCTTTAACTATTTATGGACTGGTTGTAGCATTAGCGCTTTTATTTGCCAATCCCTTTGTTTAATCTTTAAAAAAGAAAAATACATATTTTTTTCCGTGGACTTTATTTGCTGCTCTTGCTTTTTTTTTTTTGAAATTATATTAAGATTTCACTCCTACAATTTATTCTTCATTCGGAAAAGAACACGGGGTAAGGACGGATTTATGCGTGAGGCATTAACATACTGATTCGCCTTCTCTCCCCCTTATTTTTAATTTAGAAAGTGTTGAAAACAACTAGAGATTTTGCAATTGACATAAGAACTTGTATCTAATTCTAATAAGTATCATTCTTATGGGAAATCTTTCAATTGACTAACCAATTCAAAATATAGAATATTCTTCTTATTATATTAATATTCTTACTAATAATTAATATTAATTATTAGTAAGAAATGGAAATTTTATTATTTATTAAATATAATAATATATAGAATAAAATATCATATAAAAAAACTAATAAAAAAATCTAAAAATTAGGAATCGTAGAAAGAAAATTAGTCTATCCATAAGAGGAGATGCGATCATATGAAAAATATAACCGATTCTTTTCTTTGCTTGAATTACTGGCCTTCCGCCGGAAGTTTCGGGTTTGATACCGATATTTTAGCAACAAATCTAATAAATCTAAGTGTAGTGCTAGGTGTATTGATTTTTTTTGGAAAGGGAGTGTGTGCGAGTTGTTTATTTCAAAGAATAGATTGGACCCAACCAACTGCACTTTTTTCGTTATAACTAAGAAAATGTGCATGATCCCGCGAATGACTTTTTAATAAATTAAGAAAAAAATAGTTAAGAACCATAGCATTTCGTGATTCATTGGTAAATCTACTTTGATTCTCTATCAACCAAGAATTTTGGAACATTACCATGGTTAAAGCTAACCAGTTTGAAGTTTAGACGCAATGTAGTATTCTTTCTACCACTATGTTAATGTTAATATGGAAATGGTTTCAAAAAATTCAATTGTTGTAATTTTTTCGATATAGAACACTCATGTCGATAAAATGGCTTGAATTACGATGAAAAAACAGGTGTTTAACACCTCCTTTTATACAATGCGGAATCGATGACCTACGTATAAATTAATCAGAATTCTTTGGACTTGAAGAAAAAAAACAACTTTGCTGACAATTATTTGTTTGGTCAGAAGAGTCCTCCAAATATTTTGGTCTTGTATTGGTAATCATTTTCAAGATTTTTAGAAATAGAGAAAAGAGGATAGGCTCATTCTATAATAAAGTTATAGGGAAATTTGCTATTAAGGAATTGAGTGTGAGAGCCAAATGAATTGAAAGATTCATGTTTGGTTCGGGAAGAGATCATAGACATTTTGAAATGAATGGAAAGAGAATCTACTTTCATTAAGTGATTTATTAGATAATCGAAAACAGAGAATCTTGAGAACTATTCGAAATTCAGAAGAACTACGGGAAGGAGCCATTGAACAGCTGGAAAAAGCCCGGGCCCGCTTAAGGAAAGTAGAAATGGAAGCAGATCGGTTTCGCGTGAATGGTTATTCTGAGATAGAACGAGAAAAATTGAATTTAATTAATTCAATTTATACAACTTTGGAACAATTTGAAAATTACAAAAATGAAACCATTCAGTTTGAACAACAAAGGGCGATTAATCAAGTCCAACAGAGAGTTTTACAACAAGCCTTACAGGGAGCTCTGGGAACTCTAAATAGTTGCTTAAACAACGAGTTACATTTACGTACCATCGGTGCTAATATTGGTATGTTTGGGGCGATGAAAGATAAAAATAACTGATTAGTCGTTCTACTATAACTATAATATAGAGTATAGGCATTATTTTTTCTTCTAATAAAGAATCAAATTAAGAAATAGTCATGGTAACCATTCGTGCAGATGAAATTAGTAAAATTATCCGTGAACGTATTGAGCAATATAATACCGAAGTAAAAATTGTAAATACAGGTACGGTACTTCAAGTAGGCGATGGCATTGCTCGTATTTATG